ATATGTTTAATATATGTTATCTATAGGGAAGGAATTTTATAAGTAAAATTTTAGTATTGTTAGGGTGGTTTTGGTGTAGTTGTTTAGTACTTGGGGAATCGGGGTGTAAAGTGTAATAGTATATTTAAATTTAATAGGGAAAAATTGTGTTGAGGTTTAAGGTTCGTGAGTGAAGAAAAGTCTGTTTATTAAATATATCTCAATAGAATGGCTTGGGGAGGAGTGAATTGATGTAGACGTTGAGCTTATATTAGTTATATAATTATTCTTGTTTTAGGGGTTTGGCAAGATTATAAATTTATATAATTAAAAGCTTTAACGGGGGTAAGGGGGTTTGTTAAAGATAGTTTGTTGATTTAAACGTGCGTACCGTGTACGTGCGTACCGTGTACGTGCGTACCGTGTACGTGCGTACCGTGTACGTGCGTACCGTGTACGTGCGTACCGTGTACGTGCGTACCGTGTACGTGCGTACCGTGTACGTGCGTACCGTGTACGTGCGTACCGTGTACGTGCGTACCGTGTACGTGCGTACCGTGTACGTGCGTACCGTGTACGTGCGTACCGTGTACGTGCGTACCGTGTACGTGCGTACCGTGTACGGTGTGTGTGCGTGATTATGTCCCGTTACCATTAACTGAGTATGCACCTTGTTTAATGGTTTGGGGAGACCGCATTTCAATTTAAGTTCAGCTACAATTTAATTGACTGCGACGAGGCCCCCCGCGGCCATAGCTGAGTCATAGCATCCCCAAATTAAAAAAAATACCAAATGAATGACAGCACAGTTATGTGTGAGCATGGGCTGATTAGTAATTAATCCATCGAGATGTCTTATTTAAGAGGAAAGAATGGGCGGTTTTCAATTTATGGCCCTGAAGAAAGAACCAGATGTCTTGTGAAGCTCACCTTTTGCTACCCCCAAGTTTTATGGGCTAAGACAAGGTTAGTGTATCCTTTTCACAAGGGTTGCTGATTTCACGTGAGTTGGTTACTAAGAGATAACCCATCATCTGGTGGACTTAGACGAGGATCCAATTACTGAGTAATCTTTGTTCAGTTTATGGTTTGGGTATTGTTAGGCTAGGAGATTGTACTTATGTAAAATTAAGGATTTTATGTAATTATGAATAGTCATGTGGTAATTCAATTTAGTAAGGTTGGCGATTTATGTCTTACATGAATTAACTAGTATGTACTTGCTTGTATGCATGGGGACATTATATTAATGCACGATATACATAGGATTAGTAAAATAGTCAAGTGGTGGAGTGGTATTGCAGTAAAATGATTTATTTACTGTCTGTTCTTTCAATGTGATACTAGGTTTTGAGTTGATATTTTTGGTTCTCATAGATGGGGTGGTTCAAGGAATAGTTTAATGTTAGAATACCAGCTTTGGGTGTTGGTGGTGGGGCTGATGCTTCTTCCTTGAATGTCTCAGGGGATTTTAAGTTCCCATTACTGGTTTACAAGACCAGGGTAATTATTATACTACAGAGGCTCTATCATTTAAGGAGGTTATTTTCTATTAGGCTGGCTAGTGGTATTATAATAAGAATGAGTGAGAAATATAGGATTGATGCTAGTTGCCCAATAATGATGAACGGGTGTTCTACTGGTTGGCCTCCAATCCATGTTAAGATAAGTAGGTCTGCTACTAGAAGTCAGAATAGGCATTGACTGATGGGTCGAAATATTATACTTCGTTGTTTTGAGGTGTGTAGAAATGGAATTAATGCTAGGATTAAAATTGAGAATACTAAGGCTAACACACCCCCTAGTTTATTGGGGATTGATCGTAAAATGGCGTATGCAAATAGGAAGTATCATTCTGGTTTGATATGGGGTGGTGTATTTAGTGGGTTGGCTGGAATGTAGTTGTCTGGGTCTCCTAATAGGTCGGGTGAAAATAATACTAGTGATAATAGAATTAGGGCTAGTAATAATACCCCTAGGATGTCTTTGATGGTATAATAGGGGTGGAATGGGATTTTATCTGTGTCTGATGAAAGTCCTGATGGGTTGTTAGAGCCTGTTTCATGTAGAAATAGTAAATGTACTCCTGCTAGGGCTGCGATGATAAATGGTAAAATAAAATGGAAGGCAAAAAATCGGGTGAGTGTTGCTTTATCTACGGAGAACCCTCCTCAGATTCATTCTACCAGGTTTGTTCCGATGTATGGAATGGCGGACAATAAATTTGTAATTACTGTAGCGCCTCAAAAGGATATTTGACCCCATGGTAAAACGTACCCTATGAATGCGGTGGCTATTACAGCAAAAAGTAGGATTACTCCAATGTTTCAGGTTTCTATAAATATATAAGATCCATAGTACAAGCCTCGTCCTACGTGTAAAAATAAACAAATAAAAAATATGGATGCTCCATTTGCATGTAAATATCGGATAAGTCAGCCGTAATTTACGTCTCGGCAGATATGGGTTACGGATGAGAAAGCAGTTATTGTGTCTGATGTGTAGTGTATTGCTAGGAATAATCCTGTTAGGATTTGTAGAATTAAACAGACTCCAAGTAATGATCCGAAATTTCATCATGATGAGATATTTGATGGTGCTGGTAAGTCAATAAATGAGCTGTTAATGATTTTTATTAGTGGGTGTGTTTTTCGGATGTTTGTCATTAGAATTCTTATAGTTGAATTACAACGATGGTTTTTCATATCATTAGTCATGGTTAGATTCCATGTGAGAATAATGACAACATATATTGTGTTTATTTTAAGTACTATTTTGGTGGTGGGTTTTGTTGGGTTTTCTTCTAAACCTTCTCCTATTTATGGTGGGGTGGGGTTAATTGTTAGTGGTGGGGTTGGGTGTGGAATTGTATTAAATTATGGTGGTTCGTTTTTAGGGCTGATGGTATTCTTAATTTATTTGGGTGGTATGTTGGTTGTATCTGGTTATACAACGGCTATGGCAATGGAAGAATATCCAGAGGTATGAATTTCTAATAAAACGGTTTTAAGTTTGTTTATTCTTGGAATGTTTGCTGAATTATTGTTTGTTGGTTATTGTATTAGTGATGAAAAGTTAGAAATTGTTTTAAATTTTAATGGGCAAGGAGATTGAGTAATTTATGATACTGGGGATTCTGGGTTTTTTAGTGAGGAAGCTATAGGAATTGCGGCTTTGTATAGTTATGGTACTTGATTGGTTATCGTTACCGGATGATCATTAGTTATTGGGGTTCTGGTAGTTATGGAGATTACTCGTGGAAATTAAATAAAATTAGGGTTAAGATAAGGGTAACTAGGAATGATAGAAAATATAATTTTACTAAGCCTTTTTGGCTTGATACTATTGTTGAAGCTAAAAGTTGGAGGTGGGATGTCACTTTTGGGATGGTAGTTTCTATTCATGTGAGATCTAGAAGTATTGAGGCTGATTTTTGGCTAAAATTTAAATTTATTATGGGTAAAAGTCGGTGAATGATAATGGGAAAGAATCCTAATTGGTTTGAGAATTTATAGGTGTTGTTTGTATGTGGATATTTTAGATATTGTGTTATTGTATTAAGTTCTAATGCCAGAATAAATCCTAGGATTGTTACTGCAAGGGCTATTAATTTGAGATAATAAGGTATTGTTATTTGTGGGGTGGTTATTGGGGTTAGGTTGTTTGAAATTAGAAATCCTGCAAAGATGCTTCCTATAAGTAAGCGTTTGATTGGATTAATTAAGAGAGGGTTATTTTCGTTAATTAAGATTATTGTAGGGAAGCGTGGTTGTCCTAGGAGTGAAAAGAATATAATTCGAGTGCTGTATACGGCTGTTAAGGAGGTTGCGATTAGTGTAATTAATAGGGCTCAGGCGTTGGTATACGACGTGTTAGCGGCTTCGATAATTAGGTCTTTGGAGTAGAATCCTGTAAGGAATGGTATTCCTGTTAATGCAAGGCTCCCTGTGATTAGGGCTGTTGTTGTGAAAGGTATAGATTTGAATAGGCCACCTATTTTTCGAATATCTTGTTCATCATTGAGGTTGTGAATGATAGATCCAGAACATATAAATAGTATAGCTTTGAAAAAGGCGTGTGTGCAGATATGTAGAAATGCTAGGTGTGGTTGGTTGAGTCCAATTGTTACTATTATTAAACCCAGTTGACTTGAAGTTGAAAATGCTACAATTTTTTTAATGTCGTTTTGTGTGAGGGCACAGATAGCTGTAAATAGAGTGGTTATTGCCCCTAGACATAGGGTTAATGTTTGGATTATAAAGTTATTTTCTATTAGTGGGTAAAATCGGATTAATAAAAATACTCCTGCTACAACTATTGTGCTTGAGTGTAGTAGTGCTGATACTGGGGTTGGACCTTCTATGGCAGATGGTAGTCATGGGTGTAAGCCAAATTGGGCTGATTTTCCGGTTGCGGCTAAGAGTAGACCTAAAAGTGGTAAAATATCTTGTCCTGTATTTGTTATAAAAATTTGTTGTAATTCTCATGAATTAGTATTAAATAAGAATCATGCTATAGAGAGGACGAATCCGATGTCTCCAATTCGATTGTATAAAATGGCTTGTAGAGCCGCAGTGTTAGCGTCGGTTCGTCCGTACCATCAGCCAATGAGAAGAAATGATATAATCCCTACACCTTCTCAGCCAATAAAAAGTTGAAAAAGATTATTTGCTGTTACTAGAATTAGTATAGTAATTAGAAATATTAGTAGGTATTTGAAAAATCGATTAATATTTGGATCGGAGTGTATATATCATATTGAGAATTCTATAATAGATCAGGTAACAAATAATGCGACTGGAATGAACACAATGGAGAAGTAATCTAATTTTAGGCTAATAGATAATTTTACGGAGTTGATGGTGATTCAGTGTCAGCTGGAGATTATGTTTTCTTGACCTAGGTAAATAAACAGTAAGGCAGGGATTATACTGATAATAAAGGCGTATGAAGTTGTAGTTTTTACGTAGGTTGGGAAAGTATCTTTTTTGTAATTATCTGTTAGAGTTATTATGATTGGGATAATGAGAATTAGTAATGATAATGATAGAGAGGATGTCAATAGATTAATTACTTTTATTTGGAGTTGCACCAAATTTTTGGTTCCTAAGACCAACGGATTACTTCTATCCTATAAAAGTTGTAAGGGAGCCATATGTTTATATATGGAGACATGAATTAGCAGTTCTTGTCGTTAACTTCCTCGGTAAATAAGGAGATGTAATTTCCTATTTTTAGACTCACAATCTAATGTTTTAGTTAAACTATACTTACAGTATACAAAACCCAAAATGATTTTTGGGTTAAATGTAAGAAGAAGTAATGGGGTTATATGAAGTGCTATTAAGGCATGTTCTCGTGTAAATGTGGGGTTAATGTTAATAATATGGTGTGTGTATTTTCCTCGTTGAGTTTGAATTAATATATAAAGGGTGTATAGGGCTGTGATTGTTATGTTTAGTCCTATTAAAATTATTGTAAAATTTGATCATGAAAAAGATGATAATATTACAAGTAATTCGCCAATTAGGTTAATCGTTGGGGGTAAGGCTAGATTAGTTAGGCTTGCTATTAGTCATCATGCTGCTATTAGTGGAAGAAGGGATTGTAGGCCACGTGCTAAGATTATTGTTCGGCTGTGAATTCGTTCATAGTTTGAGTTGGCTAAACAGAATAGTATTGAGGATGTTAGACCATGAGCGATTATTAAAGCGGTTGCTCCTATATAACTTCATGGTGTTTGGATTATAATAGCTGTAATAACTAATGCTATGTGACTTACTGATGAATAGGCGATTAGTGATTTTAGGTCTGTTTGTCGTAAGCAGATTGAACTTGTTATAATTATTCCTCATAGTGAAAGGGCTAAGAATGGGTATGCTATGAAACTTGTGTATGGTGATAAAATTATTGTAATTCGTATTATACCATAACCCCCTAGTTTTAGTAAAATTGCTGCTAATACTATTGAGCCTGCAATTGGGGCTTCTACGTGTGCTTTTGGTAATCACAGGTGGAGTCCATACAAAGGTATTTTTACTATGAATGCTATAATGCAGGCTAGTCAGAGTAAGTTTGAGGATCATTTGTTTGGGAGTGGTAAAGAAAGTAGTTGTATAATTATTAGGTTTAATGATCCTGTAGTGTTTTGCAGATATAAAAGTGCTACTAGTAAAGGTAGAGAGCCTACTAGGGTATAAAATAAGAAATATATTCCGGCGTTTAGTCGTTCTGTTTGATTTCCTCATCGTGTGATGATAATTAGAGTTGGTACTAGTGTGGCTTCAAATAGAATATAGAATAAAATTAGTTCTGTTGCTGTAAATGTTATTACTAAAAAGATTTGTAGAAGAATAAGTATTGAGATATATAATTTTTTTCGAATAATATGTTCGTTTGATAGGTGAAATTGGCTGGCTATGAGTATTAGAGGTAATAGTCATGTTGTTAAAATTACTAATGGGGTTGATAAGGGGTCTGAGAAAAAAGTAGTGGAGAAATTGATGTTATTGTCACTTGGTTGATTAAGATATAGCAGGCTTGATAGGCTAATTAATAGGCTGTAAATTGTTGTATTAATTCAGATTATGTTATTGTTTGATAGTCAGGCTAATGGAATTAGTATGGTGGTTGAGATGATAATTTTTAGCATTGTAGGAGGTTTAGATTTTGTACATAGTCCACGCCATATGTATTTGATACTATTACGAGGAGTGAAAGGCCGATGGCTGCTTCACATGCAGCAAATACTAAGAGGATAATTGGGATTATACTAGCTAAAGTGAAGTGAATATTTAAAATTATAATAGTACCTGAGATAAATAGGGATAATATTATACCTTCTAAGCATAGTAAAGAGGATATAAGATGGGATCGATATATTAGTAAGCCTAGGAAGGAGATTGAGAATGCGATTATAATGTTAATGTAAACCAAAGACATTTGATAATTATGGAAGTAAACCATAGTCTAATGAGTCGAAATCATTTATTTTATTTAAACTAATTATCAATTCTGTTCATTCTAGGCCTTTTTGGGTTCATTCATAGGCTAAGCTTAGTGCTAAAAGGGAAATTAGGACTAATGCTATTGTGAGGACAGTTTTTACGTCGTTTGTTTGTGATGCTCATGGGAGTGGTAAAAGTAGTGCGATTTCTAGATCAAATAATAAAAATGTAATTGCTACAAGAAAGAATTTTATTGAGAATGGGAGTCGAGCTGATCCTATTGGATCAAACCCACATTCATAGGGACTTGATTTTTCTGTGTATATATTTAGTTGTGGCAGTCAGAATGCGATTAAGACTAGAATAGAGGATAGGAGTATGTTTACTGAAATTGTTAATAATATATTAATTATTCTTTCCTGGGTTATACCAGGACTAGTTGATTGGAAGTCAACTGTACTTATTAATACTAAAAGAATATGAGCCTCATCAGTAGATTGATACGTAGAGGAAGAGTCATACTACGTCGACGAAATGTCAGTATCAAGCAGCAGCTTCAAATCCAAAATGGTGTTTTGATGTAAAGTGAAATTTTAGTTGACGGATAAAGCATACTGTTAAGAAAGTTGTACCAATAATAACATGAAATCCGTGAAAGCCTGTTGCTATGAAAAATGTAGATCCGTAAACACCATCTGAGATAGTAAATGGTGCTTCGTAGTATTCTATTGCTTGAAGAATAGTGAAATACACTCCTAGGGCGATGGTGATGAAAAGTGCTTGGATTATATGTTTTCGGTTTCCCTCTATTAAGCTATGGTGGGCTCAGGTAATGGAAACTCCTGAAGCTAGAAGTACTGAAGTATTAAGTAGTGGGACTTCTAATGGATTTAATGGATGAATTCCAGCTGGTGGTCAGAATCCCCCTAGTTCATGGGTGGGGGCTAGGCTTGAATGGTAAAATGCTCAGAAGAATCCGGCGAAGAAAAATACTTCTGAAATGATAAAGAGGATTATACCGTATCGGAGTCCTTTTTGAACAATAGGGGTGTGGTGTCCTTGGAATGTGCCTTCTCGGATAATATCTCGTCATCATTGATATATAGTTAGTGTGTTCCCTAAAAGTCCTATACATAGGAGGGTTGTTGAATTAAAGTGGAATCATATTACTAAACCAGAGGTTAATAGTAGGGCTGATAAAGCTCCTGTGAGTGGTCATGGGCTTGGGTTTACTATGTGATATGCGTGTGTTTGGTGTGTCATTAGGTATTATCATGTAAATACAGGCTTACTAATAGTGTAAAAACATATGCTTGAATTAGTGCTACAGCAAATTCTAGAATAGTCAACAGTACTAAAATGATAAATGTAATAAAGGCTGTAGCTGTACTAATGCTTATTAGAGCCAGTGTGGCCCCTCCAATTAGGTGAATTAATAGGTGGCCTGCAGTGATATTGGCTGTGAGTCGTACAGCTAATGCTATAGGTTGAATAAATAGACTGATGGTTTCGATAATAATTAACATGGGAATTAGGGGTAGTGGGGTTCCTTGAGGTAAAAAATGGGCTAATGATGCTTTTGTTTTATGTCGGAAACCGGTAATTACTGTACCCGCTCATAAAGGAATGGCTATTCCAAGATTTATTGAAAGTTGAGTTGTGGGGGTAAAGGAATGTGGTAAAAGTCCTAATAAATTTGTAGATCCAATAAATAAAATTAGGGATATAAGTATTAGGGTTCAGGTTTGCCCTTTTGGGTTATGAATAGCTATTATTTGTTTTGATGTTAATTGAATCAATCATTGTTGAAGTGAAATCAGTCGATTATTAATTAATCGGTTAGGTGCAGGAAATATAATGCTAGGAAATATAATAATTAAGATGACAATAGGAAGTCCTATTATTGTAGGGGTAATGAAAGAGGTGAATAAATTTTCGTTCATTTTGTTTCTCAAGGGGTATTTTGTTTTAGTGATTTAAGAGATTTTGGTTCCGGATTTAATGGATAGGTGTGTTTAGAAATTTTTAATTGGAATAAAATGAATAAGGTTATAATAGTTGCTAAAATAGTAATAAACCATGTTGATGTATCTAGTTGTGGCATATCATTAAGGAGAGGTCTAAGCTCCCAATCTTTAACTTAAAAGGTTAATGCTTTAATTAGCTTCTTAATGACTTTATAGTATGGATGAAGACCATTTTTCGAAGTATTTTAGGGGTACTATTTCGAGGACGATAGGTATAAAACTATGATTTGACCCACAGATTTCTGAACATTGTCCGTAATATAAGCCGGGCCGTGTTGATAATAAGGTTGTCTGGTTTAATCGTCCTGGGATTGCGTCTGTTTTTAACCCTAGTGATGGCACGGCTCATGAATGTAGGACATCTTCAGATGAGATTAATATTCGGATAGTTATTTCTATTGGTAGCACAACTCGATTATCAACTTCTAATAGTCGTAGTTCTCCGGGTTTAAGGTCTATTGTTGGTACTATATATGAGTCAAATGTTAGGTCTTCATAATCGGTATATTCATAACTTCAATATCATTGATGGCCTATTGTTTTAACTGTTAGGGATGGATTATTAATTTCATCTATTATGTATAAAATTCGCAGGGATGGTAAAGCAATTATAATAAGAATAATAGCTGGTAAGATAGTTCAAATAGTTTCCACTTCTTGTGCATCTATTGTGCTTGTATGTGTTAATTTAGTTGTAAGTATGAGTGAAATAATATAAAGTACTAAAGAGCTAATTAGAAAGACAATTATAAGTGCATGATCGTGGAAATGTAATAGTTCTTCTATAATGGGCGATGTTGCGTCTTGAAAGCCAAGTTGGAATGGATATGCCATAGAGATATAAAGGATTTTAACCTATGATTTAACTTTGACAAAGTTATGTAATTATTTTACTAATACCTCGCTCATAGAGAAAGACATAGTGGCTATGGGGTTGGCTTGAAACCAGTCTTTGGGGGTTCGAATCCTTCCTTTCTTATTTACACTATTTTTGGTTTACGTATGTAGGTTCTTCAAATGTATGATAAGGTGGAGGGCAGCCGTGAAGTCATTCGATATTGGTTGAAGTTAATTCTACGGTTGATACCTCTCGTTTTGATGCAAAAGCTTCTCAAATTATAAATACTATAAGCATTACTGCTGTTAATGAGATAAATGATCCTATAGAGGATACTGTATTTCATGTGGTATATGCATCTGGGTAGTCTGAGTAGCGTCGAGGCATTCCTGATAAGCCTAAGAAATGTTGAGGAAAGAATGTTATATTTACTCCTACAAATATAATGGCAAAGTGGATTTTTGCTCATGTTTGGTTTAAGGTGTAGCCTGTGAATAGTGGAAATCAGTGAACAAAGCCTGCAAGGATAGCAAAAACTGCTCCTATTGATAATACATAGTGGAAATGGGCTACTACGTAGTATGTATCATGTAATACAATATCTAGTGAGGAATTAGCAAGTACGATTCCTGTTAAACCTCCTACTGTAAATAGAAAAATAAAGCCAAGGGCTCATAGTATGGCTGGAGATCATTTGATGTTACCTCCATGTAGAGTTGCTAATCAACTGAATACTTTTACCCCAGTTGGAATGGCAATGATTATGGTTGCGGATGTAAAATAGGCACGTGTGTCTACATCTAATCCTACTGTAAATATATGGTGAGCTCATACAATAAAACCCAGGAAGCCAATTGATATTATAGCTCAGACTATTCCTATATACCCAAATGGTTCTTTTTTGCCTGAGTAGTATGTTACGATGTGTGAAATAATTCCAAAGCCAGGTAGAATTAGGATATAGACTTCTGGATGTCCAAAAAATCAGAATAGATGTTGATATAAAATAGGATCACCCCCTCCTGCAGGGTCAAAGAATGTGGTATTTAGGTTTCGGTCAGTTAATAGTATAGTAATGCCTGCTGCTAAGACTGGAAGAGAGAGTAGTAGTAATACGGCAGTAATTATAATTGATCATACAAATAAAGGAGTTTGATATTGAGATATTGCTGGGGGTTTTATATTAATAATAGTTGTAATAAAATTAATTGCTCCTAGAATAGATGAAACACCTGCTAAGTGTAAAGAAAAGATAGCTAAATCTACAGAGGCTCCAGCGTGAGCTAAATTTCCTGCTAAAGGTGGGTATACGGTTCATCCTGTACCTGCTCCGGCTTCTACTGTGGAGGATGCTATTAATAGTAGGAATGATGGGGGCAGGAGTCAAAAGCTTATGTTGTTTATACGGGGAAATGCTATATCAGGTGCTCCAATTATTAGTGGTACTAATCAGTTTCCAAAGCCACCTAACAGGATAGGTATAACTATAAAGAAAATTATTACAAAAGCGTGGGCTGTAACGATAACGTTATAAATTTGGTCATCTCCTAGGAGAGTGCCTGGTTGTCCTAATTCAGCACGAATTAATAGGCTTAGGGCTGTGCCAGCTATTCCGGCTCAAGCACCAAACAGCAAGTATAGTGTACCAATATCTTTATGGTTTGTTGAGAATAATCAACGATTGATGAACATAGGTAAAGTGGCTGAGTAAGCATTAGACTGTAAATCTAAAGACAGAGGTTTAAGTCCTCTTTTTACCAAGCCTTGTGGTGAAATTTCATATTGAATTGCAAATTCAAAGAAGCAGCTTCAATTCTGCCGGGGCTTCTCCCGCCTCATTTCTTTTTTTTGAGGCGGGAGAAGTAGATTGAAGCCAGTTGTCTAAGGTATTTAGCTGTTAACTAAAATTTTGAGGGATCAAAGCCCTCCAATCTAGTAAGGATTTAGCTTAATGAAAGTGGTTGATTTGCATTCAATTGATGTAGGATAGAGTCTTGCAATCCTTATAGTTCTCAGGAGTTAAGTAAATTGTACTTGCTTAGAGCTTTGAAGGCTCTTGGTCTTGTTTAACCTAAACTCCTATTCTAGTACAAGGAGTATTGGTGTTAGTGGTAAGAGTATAGTTGATAGGATTACTAGTGGTGGTAAGAATGGTGATTTTTTTGTGTATTCAAATTGTCATTTTATTTTTATGTTGTTTGTTGATGGAAATATTGTGAGTGATGTTGAATATGTTAATCGTATGTAAAAATATAAATTTAGTAGGGCTATGATTGCTATAATTACTGGTAAGATGATGTTATTATTTTTGGTTAGTTCATTAATGATTATTCATTTTGGTATAAATCCTGATAGAGGGGGAAGTCCGCCTAGTGATAGTATTGATACAAGGATTAGTGTTGATATTAAGGGTGCCTTGTTTCATAGATGGGATAATGAAAGGGTAGTTGTTGATGAATTTATGAATAATAATATAAATACTGTAAGTGTTAATATGATGTAAATTGTCAGATTAAGGATGGTTATTGTGGTATTGTATGTTATAATAGCGGCTATCCATCCTATATGTGCAATGGATGAGTATGCTATAATTTTTCGTAGTTGTGTTTGGTTAAGTCCTCCTCAACCTCCTACGGCAATAGATAAAATTGCTGTTGTTAATATAATGTTTGTATTAATTGAGTGAGCAGTTTGTATTAGTACTGATAATGGGGCAATTTTTTGTCATGTAAGTAGAATTATTCCTGAAGTTAAGGGGACTCCTTGTGTAACTTCGGGTACTCAAAAGTGGAATGGGGTTATGCCTAATTTTATAATGAGGGCAATTGTTATTATTATTGAGGCTGTACTATTTGTTATTTTTATGATGGTTCATTGGCCTGAAAATGTTAAATTAATGATGATGGCTAATATTAGTAATATTGAAGCTGTAGCTTGTGTTAAGAAATATTTTGTTGCTGCTTCTATGGAGCGTGGGTTGAAGTTTTTTATTAGAATGGGGGTAATTGCTAGTATGTTTATTTCAAATCCGATTCAAACTATTAATCAGTGGGAGCTAATTAAGACAATTGTTGTGCCTAATGTTACGGTGAATAAAATTAGGGAGAATACTAGTGGGTTTATTAGTACGGGAAGGATAAAAACCAACATTTTCGGGGTATGGGCCCGATAGCTTATTTAGCTGACCTTACTATAGAATATGGTGTAATATGGTAGCACAAAGATTTTTGAATTCTTAAGAACAGGTTCGAGTCCTGAAATTCTAGAAATAAGAGGGTTTGAACCTCTATGATTTACTCTATCAAAGTAACTCTTTTGTCAGACATATTTCTTATAGTTGTGGTGGAATTCCAGATAAGAATACAGGTAGGGATATATGTCATATGCAGAGTGCTAGTGTTAGTGGTAAAAAGTTTTTTCATAGTAAGTGCATGAGTTGATCGTACCGGAATCGTGGGTATGAGGCCCGTACTCATAGGAATGAAATGGTTAAAATTAGTGTTTTAATTATGAAGTTGGTTGAGTATAGTTCTGGTAGATATGGGTTGTGGAATGCACCTAGAAATAGGATTGTAGTTAAAGCATTTATTATAATAATATTTGCGTATTCTGCTAGGAAAAATAGGGCAAATGGACCGGCTGCATATTCTACATTAAATCCTGAAACTAGTTCTGATTCTCCTTCTGTTAGGTCAAATGGTGCTCGGTTTGTTTCTGCTAGTGTAGAAATAAACCATATTATAGCCAGTGGTCAGGACGAAAATAATAGTCAGGTGTATTCTTGGGTAATAATAAGATTTGATAGTGAGAAGGACCCACTTATTAGTAAAATTGATAATAAAATAATGGCTAGTGTTACTTCATATGAGATTGTTTGTGCTACTGCTCGTAGGGCACCAATTAATGCATATTTTGAGTTGGAGGCCCATCCTGATCATAGAATGGAATATACGGCTAGGCTTGATACTGCTAATATAAATAGGACTCCTAGATTTATATTAATTAATGGGTACGGTATTGGTAGTGGAATTCATATTGTTAATGCTAGTGTTAAGGCTAAAATAGGGGCAATAATAAATATAGAGATCGATGAGGTTGACGGTCGTAGGGGTTCTTTAGTAAAAAGTTTTACTGCGTCGGCAATTGGTTGTAATAATCCGAATGGTCCTACGATGTTTGGACCTTTTCGTAATTGTATATACCCTAATACTTTTCGTTCAATTAACGTAAGAAATGCAACGGCAAGAAGGATTGGTACAATTAGGGTTAAAAGATTAATTAAATACATTTTGTTAGGGAGAGGAATTGAACCTCTGAAAATAAAGGTTTAAGTTTTACGCAATTACCGGGCTCTGCCACCCTAACGAAGCCCTTTTCTTGGGCTGTGTTGTTATAAATTACTAGATTAAGATTAAATCATCTATTAATTTTAAGGCTTTCTTGTGGAGTTGGCCTTATTTCTCTTGTCCTTTCGTACTAGGAGAAATATAAAATAGATAGAAACCGACCTGGATTACTCCGGTCTGAACTCAGATCACGTAGGACTTTAATCGTTGAACAAACGAACCATTAATAGCTGCTGCACCATTGGGATGTCCTGATCCAACATCGAGGTCGTAAACCCTATTGTCGATATGGACTCTTAAATAGGATTGCGCTGTTATCCCTAGGGTAACTTGTTCCGTTGATCAAAGTTTATTGGATCAATTATGATTTTTTACAGGTTTTGACTTGTAGGTCTAGACTAAAATCTCTCGGAGGTTGAGTTATGCTCCGAAGTCACCCCAACTGAAATTGTTAACTCAGTTATAGTTATGTTGCTGCCTATCGGGAAAAATTATTACTTTCTTGAGTTAATTAATTAAAGCTCCATAGGGTCTTCTCGTCTTGTTGAGTTATTCCCGCCTCTTCACGGGAAGGTCAATTTCACTGATTGGAAGTAAGAGACAGTTAAACCCTCGTGTGGCCTTTCATACGAGTCCTTAATTAAAGAACAAATGATTATGCTACCTTTGCACGGTCAGGATACCGCGGCCGTTTAACTAGTGTCACTGGGCAGGCAGTGCCTCTGATACTAAAAATGCCAGAGGTGATGTTTTTGGTAAACAGGCGGGGTTTGTGTTTGCCGAGTTCCTTTTACTTCTTTTAATCTTTCCTTTGGTTGAGCACACCTGTGTTGGGTTAACAATATATTGAATAAGTTTTTTATAGGGGATTTATTATTATTGGTTTGTTAACTATCAGTGGGTTATCCGATCTGATATAGGCTTGTGCAGGGAGAAATAGTTCTTGTTACTCATATTAACAGTATCTCTTCTATTTTTACATAGATTAATCCAGTTTAAGTTAGGGAGTTAGTAGAATTATTGGAATTATAATTGATTTATTGTTGAGCTTGAACGCTTTCTTAATTGATGGCTGCTTTTAAGCCAACTATGGTTATTTATATATACTTACTCTCCGTTTAAGGTTGTATCCTTTATCTAAAGGGCTGTACCTCTTTAGATTTACATTTAATCTTACAGTATAAATTTTGAATAGATATTTTGTACAGATTAAAGTTGAACTTAAATTCGTTTACTGGATAACCAGCTATCACCAGGCTCGATAGGCTTTTCACCTCTACCTGAAAGTCTTCTCACTATTTTGCCACATAGATGAGTTTGCTCTTATATGCTGCTTGCAGGTAGCTCGTCTGGTTTCGGGGTATTTAACTTAAGGTCTCTTTGCTAAGGTTTTTCTAGTTAATTCATTATGCAAAAGGTATAAGGGGTAATCTTTGCTATTTATTACTTTTAATTTCTTTCTTTCATTCATTCCCTTACGGTACTTTTTCTATAGCGCCTAAAAAATATTTCTATCTCCTATACTTTAATTATATAAATGTTTTATTTTACGTTTACTGTTCTAATTTTATGGTAATATATTAGTTGGGCTAGCTTTAGTTCAAAGTGGTCATTTTAGTGAAATCTTCTGGGTGTAAGCCAGGTGCTTTTAATTAAGCTACACTTTGGTTAATCCAAGCACACTTTCCAGTATGCTTACCTTGTTACGACTTATCTCCTCTTGTATTTGTTACCTTAAAATTAGTTATTGGGAGTTGGTGTTAGTACTTGAGGAGGGTGACGGGCGGTGTGTGCGTGCTTCATGGCCTGATTCAATTAAGCGCTCTATTCTTAATTTACTACTAAATCCTCCTTTAACCTTTCGTTTCATAAAGGTTTTCGTTTAATTATATTCTAGGAATAGAAAATGTAGCCCATTTCTTCCCAACCCATTAGCTACACCTTGACCTAACGTTTTTATGTAAATATTTGTGCTTACTATGGTTCCTTTTAAGGGTTTGCTGAAGATGGCGGTATATAGGCTGAATTAGCAAGGGTTGGTGAGGTCTATCGGGGTTTATCGATTACAGAACAGGCTCCTCTAGAGGGATATAAAGCACCGCCAAGTCCTTTGAGTTTTAAGCTATTGCTAGTAGTTCTCTGGCGAACAATCTTGTTAGTTGGATTGTCTTGGTTTAGGGCTAAGCATAGTGGGGTATCTAATCCCAGTTTGGGTCTTAGCTATAGTGTAATCAGGGAGTACTAAAGCCACTTTCGTAGTTTGTTTTTACTTTAACTGTAGGGTTTTACGTCTTAGTTAAGTCTTGGCTTTATTTATAATTATGTCCTTAAACACTCTTTACGCCGTATATCTATTAACTTGGGTTAATCGTATGACCGCGGTGGCTGGCACGAAATTTACCAACCCTTTATCAGTATAACTTAGTCAAACTTTCGTTCATGGCTTAATTTTTATCACTGCTGTATCCCGTGGGGGTGTGGCTAGGCAAGGCGTCATAAGCTACCTTATAATTAGGTGTACTTGATGCCAACTCCTTTGAGTCATGTATGACTTAAAGGGTATTCTCACTGGTGCGCGGAGGCTTGCATGTGTAATTTTACTGACAGCTAATAGAAAGGCTGGGACCAAACCTTTATATGTTCATGGAATCGTGAGACTCATCTAGGCATTTTCAGTGCCTTGCTTTAGTAATTTAAGCTACATTAAC